TAAATTTTTCATATAATCTCCTCTTCTAGCTAAACTATAAAAAAAAAAAGGACAGAGTTCTTTTTTTTTCTTTTTTTTTTTTTTCAATAAAAAGAAAATTTCGTTTAATAATTTATAATTTAATTTACCTATTTGGATATTTATAAATAGAATCAAAAACCTATTCTATTTACAAATTTATTTTCCAAAAATTTTGAATTTTCAATAATAATAATGAGACTTAATTAGAATTAAGCTAGAATTTGAGACCAAGTTTTATGTGAATTTTTAAAAACCTAAACCTCCTTTTTGCGCAACACTCCTTAAAAAAAGTTTCCATTAAACTAAAAAGAATAAGGGGAAGGAAGAAAGCGAATCGATGTGTTAATTCCCCATCCTCAAATTAGTCCTTCCCAAGAGTTGTTGTCTCAATGAATAATTGTAGGAGTGAAATCTTGATAGAATTAAAAAAAACTACGAAAAAAAATTCATAATTTTCTGATTTCTAGGATTAAACAAAAGGATTCGCAAATAAAAGCGCTAATGCTACAACCAGGCCATAAATTGTTAAAGCTTCCATAAAAGCCAAACTAAGCAATAAAGTACCTCGTATTTTTCCTTCTGCCTCAGGTTGTCTCGCGATACCTTCGACAGCTTGACCCGCAGCTGTACCTTGACCAACCCCAGGTCCAATAGAAGCAAGCCCAACAGCCAACCCAGCAGCAATAACCGAAGCAGCAGAAACCAGTGGATTCATGATAAGTTCCTCACACCAAAATAAAGAAATAGTTAATGATACAATCATCCAATGACTTAGGACTTAATTATAATTAAGTCATCGCTAAGATTCATCCAGCCAAAATAACCAAAAACTTGAATTGAAATAATATCATTCTATTTTGAAATAATATAATTCTATTTTTGTATTGAATCAGAAGAATTACTTTGAGATTAGTTTCTATCCACGGGATTTTGAAAAATGCATAATATATATATATATATATACGACTTTTTTATGCCGTTTCTTTTTTGTGAACCATTCTTTTCTTTTAATTCTTCGTTCTTTTTTTGATCATTTTTTTCAGCCAATTCACAGATAAAAAGGAAGAACTTATAATCGAATCGTTATCTAAATAGAAATTCACAAAAGTAGTGGGGCAGATTATAGAGATCTTTAACTCATATATACCTAGTCAATATCAAATATCACATATACAAGTGTTTCTTACATAACGTAAACCAACTATTCTATAATTGGGCTAACCTAAAAACGAATATTTGAAAAAAAAAAATAGTTAATGATGACCCTCCATAGATTCACCTATATAAGCCGCAGCTAAAGTGGCAAAAATGAGAGCTTGAATCCCACTTGTAAATAATCCAAGGAACATGACAGGTATAGGAACCACTAAAGGTACTAAAGAAACAAGAACAACAACTACTAATTCATCGGCTAATATATTTCCGAAAAGTCGAAAACTAAGTGATAGGGGTTTTGTAAAATCTTCTAAGATGTTAATGGGTAAAAGAATTGGAGTTGGTTGAATGTATTTACTGAAATACCCTAATCCTTTTTTGCTAAGACCCGCATAAAAATATGCTACTGATGTGAGTAAAGCTAAAGCAACCGTCGTATTTATATCATTCGTTGGTGCTGCTAACTCCCCTTGAGGTAACTGGATAATTTTCCACGGTAAAAGGGCTCCTGACCAGTTAGAAACAAAAATAAATAAAAACAGGGTTCCAATAAAGGGAACCCATGGACCGTATTCTTCTCCAATCTGGGTTTGACTCACGTCTCGAATGAATTCAAGGACAAATTCAAAGAAATTTTGGCCGCCAGTTGGAATGGTTTGTGGATTGCGAACCGCTAGAGCTGCGGAACCTAATAAGATAGCAATTACAACCCAAGAAGTAATAAGAACTTGCGCGTGGACTTGTAACCCCCCTATTTGCCAATAGAAATGTTGGCCTACTTCTACACCAGATATCTCATATAACCCTTCTTTTATTAGTGTATTGATGGAACATGATAAAACATTCATATTGCCCTCTGACAGAAATACGAACTTTAAATTATTTTGATTCAAGACCCCCCCCTTTTTTTTTACTTAATTTACTTGAATTTTCTATTTTAGTTTTGGATACCAACGAAACTAATCACACAATATCCCCAGTTTTTTATCTCTTTTTCTTTTGTATGATTCAGGAATAGTAACCGATTTGATAAATCGAAATACAGGGAACCCCTCCCTCAAAAAAATTTGATTTATTTATCTTATTATTAATCAAGAATTTTGTATATAGCTAGAACGACCCTCACAAATTGCGAATACTAATTTGTTAAGAATGAATCGAATTGAGGCTATAGCGTCATCATTTGCTGGAATAGAAATATCCGCGAGATCGGGATTACAATTTGTATCAATTAAAGAAATGGTTGGAATTCCCAAAGTTATACATTCTCGAAGAGCCGTATATTCTTCTTGTTGATCGATGATGATTACAATATCAGGCAATCCCGTCATATATTTAATCCCGCCTAGATATGTTTCCAAGCGAGATAATTGTCTCTTCAATACAGCTGCATCTCTTTTCGGAAGACGGTTGAACCCCTCTGTCTTTTGTTCAGTTCTCAAGTCCCTAAACTTATGAAGTCTTTTTTCTGTAGTGGACCAATTTGTTAACATGCCGCCAAGCCACTTTTTATTAACATAATGACACCGAGCCCTTATTGCAGCCCGCGACACTAAATCAGCTGCTTTATTTTTTGTCCCAACAATTAAGAATTGGTTTCCCCTACTTGCTGCATCAAAAACTAAATCACAAGCTTCTGATAAAAAACGAGCAGTTCTAGTCAGATTTATAATATGAATACCTTTACGCTTTGCAGAAATAAAAGGTGCCATTCTAGGATTCCATTTCCTAGTACCATGTCCAAAATGAACTCCTGCTCTCATCATCTCTTCCAAATCGATGTTCCAATATCTTTTTGTCATTTCTTTTCACACTTAAAGGGGGGGTACCCCAAACTAAAATAAAAATTTGTTCCAATGGAACCTTCTCTTGTACCGGGGATGGCGTTTATGCACGAGCCGAGCCATTATTTTGTATTCATTATTATCTTTATTAGTGTTAACAAATTACCAAAGCAAATGACTACAGCAAACAATAAAAAATGAAATTCAAAATAGGAATCTACTATTAGGAATTATTCAATTCTAGAAAAGGCAGATTTTTAAATAGAAGAGTCACAAAACTCCCTGTGGTAAACTAAAATATCTCTCATATCTCCCTCTAATAAAGATAAATTCTTTGTTTTTTTTTCCAAAAGAATATTGGTATGTTGCCGTGAACAATGCACCAATCCTTTGTTGAACCCGGTCCCGGCGGGGATCACACCCCCTAGAACAACATTTTCTTTCAGGCCTTTCAACCAATCGATACGACCCCGAAGAGCAGCTTTTGCTAAAACTCGAGCAGTTTCTTGAAAACTTGCTTCGGATATAAAACTTTGAGTATTCAAAGATGCTCGAGTTATTCCTAATAAAACGGCTCGATAACAGATTGCTTCTTCTAAAGCCCGCCCCGTGCGTTCTGCTCGTAACAATCCAATCAATTCGCCAGGTAAAAAAACATTAGACATTCCCTCTTCTGAAACCAAAACTTTTGATGTTATTTGACGTACAATAATTTCGATATGCCTATTATGAATCTGCACCCCCTGGGATCGATAAACCTTTTGAATCTTATTAACCAAAGAAATACGACTTTGCACTATAGTTAGCTCAGCACCAATCAAGAATCCCCAAGGAATTCCAAGAATTCTTGTTATACACCTGTTCCAACCCTTAATCCGCTTTTCTAAGTTCAGCGATATTGAATCAATCGAGCGGACTTCTAACACCTGTTCTACTTTTGGAAGACCTTGTGTTATATCACCGGATCTCGATTTTTCATATATAAATGTAACTAATGTATCCCCTTCGGAAAGAATTTCTCTATAATGCCCATGAACTTTTGCTCCCGGAGTAGCCAAATAGGGCTTAGCAGATCTTATTACTACAGAATCCCTTTGAACAATTAAAACTTGACCCGATTTTAGGTATGGTTCTTTTTTGGCTATACATACATTTTCACAAAAAAATTGTCCAAGACTCATTATTGTGGACGTTTCCTCACAATAATTATTATTATAATTTTGATGAAGAAAATACCAATTCAATTTAAATGGATTCAAAACAAGGTTACTGTATGGATCTAGATTAAAAATTCTTCCGTTTTCATCTATTAAATAAGAGTGAATTACTTGAAAAATATATTTGAAGTTATCAACTTGCAAATATTTAATTACAGAGATCTGATTATAAGTTAGTAAAGGCAAAAATGAATAAAAATTCGAAATTTGAGTGGCTGTTCCTAAGGGGCCCGACGAATTTTTAATTGTAATTAGAGGTTTTTTTTTTATTGATTGGTTTATACCATTGTGATATTTTACATGATTAAATGGACCGATTCTAAAACAATTAGAGGATGATAAAATTAACAAAGATTGGGAGTCCTTATTTCTATTTAAGAACATACGAATAGTTCCGTGATTTTGTCTAAGCGATTGTTGAAGAATGCCGGCCTTGGAAGAAATTGAATAAAACGGATTCATGGAATCTGCAGAGATCAATCCCGAATCCGGCGGATTATTCCTTTTTCTTATATAAGAAATATGGGATTTCACTAAGCCAATTCTTATGAAATCGCGAATCAAACCCTTTGTACTTACTTCAACAAAGAAAGCGCGGACCTCCTCAAGGGAAGAATTTTTGTTGTCTTGGTCCCAATTCAAGACTAAACAAGTTCGAACCAATTGAATACTTGTGTCAGAAATTCCTCGAGTTGGTTTACCATTTCCATAAAGGATATAGTTGAAAACTCGAAGTTTAATATTATCCTTTTCCCGAAAGAGATCTTGTGGGAAGAGTGTTGCTAAATTTATACTGTCCGCTATCTCATAGGTGGCTACGGGCCGCACCAAAACAAAAAACTTTTTCTTGGTTGGTGTGATCCGTTGGACATAAATCCAATTTTTCAAATTTTTGGATTCTTTAGAGTTTGTTTTTCCCCTTACTGGCGGTATCAAGATGCCACTATGTCGGGATATCTTATCTGTCTTGTCCGGAAAATGGATATCCCCCGAAAATATTTTGAGTTCAATCCTTTTTTTTTTTCTCTCCACTCGGATCAACCCGCCGACTTGGCTTCTTATATTTAAAGTGATTCGTGTATCGACTCCAATGATACTATAGTTCTGTACCATTATGACGGAGGATTCGGGTAAAATATGCACTTCCTCAGGAATGAAAAAAAAGCGATCTACTTTCATTTCGTATTTTGTCTGAAATTTTTGGCCTCCTCGATACTCAATCATATCCTCTTTTTGGATGATTGAGTCCGCCTTTAGAGTTCCATATTTCAGAATTCCGGAACTCTTTCTTCTGTATCTAGGATCATCAAAAAAAGCAAAAATACTGTTTCTACGGAAAATACCATTTATGGGTATTTCAATCGAGATACCTGAATGCGGTATGAACTCGTTCTCTTGCTCTTGAATCGATTGGAATGGAATGAGAAATCTATTTCTTCGCCTTTTTGCTAATAAATCCGAGTTCTCATGAAAAATAGCAGAATATATGAAATTATAATGACTAGTACCTAAGATTCCATTCAATTCTGAATAATTGGGAATCCCAGATTTTTTTTTATCAGAAAAATCCGAACTGAAAAAATTGTGGCTCACTTGATCATTATTCACTGAGAGGCTAGAAATAGATTTTCTTTCGACGGAAAGAAGGGGTATGTTCATTTGATCTTGATCTTTGTGGATCGAAACAAGAATTAGACTAGATCTACATGAACCTCCTGATAATATCCATAAATGACTTGTTTTTGGTAATAGATGTACATTACTATATGTAAATTCGGGTGCATGGGATACATCAGTACTCCAATGCATTTCGCCCTCGGAGTCAGAATAAATATATTTTCTAACCCTCTCTTTAAAATGAAAAGTGTATGTTCCCTCGCGAATCTCAGCAATCACTTGTTCTGATTCCACATATTGATCATTTTGAACTAAAAGAAAACTTTTTGGTGGAATAGTCACGCTATGTATAATATCTTCGCTCTCAATAATTACAGACAAGTCTATATAACATAGAAAGGCAGGATGCCCGTGACGTGTACGTGTAGGATGAACCAAATCCTCATTAAATTTTATTTTTCCATTATAAGGGGCTCGTACATGTTCGGCAGTACCTCCTGTAAATACTCCGCCGGTATGAAAAGTTCTTAATGTTAGTTGAGTCCCCGGTTCGCCAATAGATTGACCCGCAATAATACCTACAGCTTCCCCCAATTCAACTAGGTCACCATGAGTGGGACTCCGGCCATAACATAATCGACAGATCCAAGATGTACTCCGACAAGTAAAGGGAGTTCGAATAGCTATTGATTGTGTTCCAAAGGTTATGAATCGATTGACAAGTCCAATCCCAAGATCTTGATTTCGAAAGGCGACACATCGGGAACCTATATATATATCGTCTGCTAAGACACGACCAATTAATGTTTGTATAAAAATTCTTTCTGACATCATCCGACTTTTATTTCGAGGACTCACAGAAATCCCTCGGATAGTGCCACAATCCGTTCGACGTACAACAATATGTTGAACTACTTCAACAAGTCGACGCGTAAGATATCCAGCATCTGATGTGCGTACCGCAGTATCTACAACTCCTTTACGGGCTCCATAGCAAGAAATAATATATTCTGTTAAAGACAGTCCTTCGCGTAAATTGCTTTGAATAGGTAAATCAATCATTTGTCCTTGGGGATCCGACATTAATCCTCTCATACCTACTAATTGATGTACTTGAGATGCATTTCCTCTAGCTCCCGAAAAAGACATCATATGGACTGGATTGAAAGGGTCCGTCATCCTAAAATTAGGATTCATTTCCTGTCGCAAATATTCACTTGTAGCATACCATATCTCAATAGATTGGCGTAATTTTTCTACCGCATGGACATTCCCATAATGATGGTGTTTTTCCAAAATCAAACTTTGTTGTTCAGCATCTTGGACAAGCCAGCCCTTAGAAGGTATCGTTAAAAGATCATCAATTCCTAATGAAATGGATGTAGCAGTGGCTTGCTGGAAACCCAGAGTCTTTACTTGATCTAGGATGTGTGATGTATATGCCATCCCGAAGTGATCTATTAATCGACTAATAAGTCGTTTAATAGCAGTTCCATCTATCACTTTATTGTGAAATACCAGATTGGCCCGTTCCGCCATAAGTACCTCCATATTCTGCTGAATGGGATTCGACAATGAGTTTGAGTCAATGATTGCAAAACTTCCTTTTCTCGATCTTGATTTGCGTAGAATTTTAGGTCAGGAACTATGTCCGAGTTGACTCGGGGAAGTCTGAATTCACACGGGTGTCCTATAATTCTTTTTTC